GCTTAGTGTGCGACTCGTTGGTTTTTTTTATTTATTTTTAGAGTGGTTAGAATTCAACAAAAAAATAAACCGACTCGTAGTATGAATTAATTAATAACTATAAAACTAATAACCAATTCATCGCTCCGCATTCTCTGAATCTAAAGAACTATTCAAAATCAAAATATAAAAAAAAGATATGATATATTGATGATATCATTATAGCAACTGAAATATTGCATAAAAAAGAAAGAAAAAACGAATCTGATTATGAGTTGTAAAGCAATAAGAATATACAGATAAATGAAAGTGTGAAAGAAAGAGAGAAAAAAAAATATCAATGATATAGAATTCAAATATGTAAGGTCTATGAGTCATCTCATAAAAAGTAATGTAATAAAGCATCAATATTAATTAATCCATAATTAGATTAATATATTCCTAGAACAAACAAATCAAGAGCCCCGAGTCAATAAAAACTGAGAGAGTTGATTCAAGAAAAAATAAAATCTTATTAAAAATCTTATTAGATTAGAGAGGCTCCTTTGTAGAATTAAGACCTAACCATTAATCGAGAAGCGATGGGAACGACGAAACCTGTGAATACCTAAGATTTTATTAAAAACAAATCTTAATGATTCATTAGGTGGGATGGCGGAACGAACCAAGAACCAATCCTTTATTTCTGAGGAGTCATGGGCTAACCCTACATTACATCTGAAATTGATAATGAAAGAGTAAAAATTCGCCCGCGAAAATTTGGATTTTCTTGAATTTCTAAATTTTGGCCAATCCGATATGATAATAAAAAGAAAAGAAAAATAAAGATTCGTTAGAACCTTATCAAAACAAGATATACAAATTTCCAATAAACTAATAGATTCTATGAAATCTCAAAAAATTCCGCGATGCTATTATATTATTCATTAAACATATGTGTATATTATTTTATTTTTTCCATTAAATCTTTTTTTTTTTTTTTTTTATCACTTTATTCGCGAGGAGCCGTATGCGGTGAAAATCTCATGTACGGTTCTGTAGTAGAGATGGAATTGAGAAACAACCATCAACTATAACCCCAAAAGAACAAGATTCCGTAAACAACATAGAGGAAGAATGAAAGGAATATCCTATCGAGGTAATTCTATTTGCTTCGGAAGATATGCTCTTCAGGCACTTGAGCCCGCTTGGATCACATCTAGACAAATAGAAGCAGGACGGAGGGCACTGTCACGAAATGTCCGCCGGGGTGGAAAAATATGGGTACGCATATTTCCGGATAAACCGGTTACAGTAAGACCTACCGAAACGCGTATGGGTTCGGGAAAAGGATCTCCCGAATATTGGGTAGCTGTCGTTAAACCAGGTAGAATACTTTATGAAATGGGCGGAGTCGCAGAAAATATAGCCAGAAACGCTATTTCAATAGCATCATCCAAAATGCCTATACGAACTCAATTCATTATTTCGAGATAATAATTAGAACCAAAGGAAAGAGGTCTTTAGGATGAAAAACAAAAAACAATTGCAATTTGCAATTGGAGGTTTCTTTTTTTTTTTTGAACACAGAATATTTTCTTTTACTTTAACCTTTGGACTGGAAGAACAGATAAAAAAAATGATATGATTCAACCTCAAACCCAGTTGAATGTAGCCGATAATAGCGGAGCCCGCCAATTGATGTGTATTCGAATCATAGGAACTAGTAATCGACGATATGCTAATATTGGTGACATTGTTGTTGCTGTAATCAAAGAAGCAGTACCAAATATGCCTTTAGAAAGATCAGAAGTGATCAGAGCTGTAATTGTACGTACTTGTAAAGGACTCAAACGTAACGACGGTATAATAATACAGTATGATGATAATGCTGCGATTGTCATTGATGAAGAAGGAAATCCAAAAGGAACTCGAATTTTTGGTGCAATCGCCCGGGAATTGAAACAGTTAAATTTCACTAAAATAGTTTCATTAGCACCCGAAGTATTATAAGACGAAGCCGTGATATAGATCGTGATATAGATATATATATATTTACATTACATGATTATAGATATATATATATTTATTTATATATATAAAGATTAAAGATATTAAATATTAGTATTATTAGTATTCAAAATTAGAATAGAATTAAGAATTCTATTTCGATAATCTATAGTATAATCTATAAAAAAAAATAACAAAAAAATAGAAAAAAGAGCATGTTGATTATATCGAAAGTCAGAACCAAGAAAAATTTTCGTTTATCATGGGTAAGGACACCATCGCTGACGTAATAACCTCTATACGAAATGTTGACATGAATAGAAAAGGAACAGTTCGAATACTATCTACTAACATCACCGAAAACATTGTTAAAATACTTTTACGCGAAGGTTTTATTGAAAACGTGAGAAAACTTAGGGAAAACAACAAATATTTTTTAGTTTTAACTCTACGATATAGAAGAAATAGGAAAGGATTATATAAAAATAAAACTCTTTTGAATTTAAAAAGGATCAGTAAACCTGGTCTACGAATCTATTCTAATTATCAACGAATTCCTAGAATTTTCGGAGGAATGGGGATTGTAATTCTTTCCACTTCCATAGGTATAATGACAGATCGAGAGGCTCGATTAAAAAAAATCGGCGGAGAACTTTTATGTTCTATATGGTAATCTTTATGGTATCCGAATTATATTATATGAGAAACTTCTATACATTTTTGTGAAAAAAGAAAGAAAACACAGGTTTCTAATATCACTCCTTATACATTAGTGAATACGTGAAGGAAGTTTAACTGGAATATGAATAAAAGAAAAAATGGATTCATAAGAGTTTAATTACTCAATCACTTCACAACCAGGATATGTTCCAAGTTTCTTTATATAATGAAAATATCATTCTAGGCTATGTTTCCAAAAGGATTCGACGTACTCTCATTTTATATCTATAAGATAAGGTCGGGAAAGTAAGAATGGAAGTATAAGTCATTTAACTAGACAGTTTTTCGACTTCAACATTCTTTTTGGGGGGGAGGAGATACAATTAGAAGTTACACATTTAATGAAACCATATTTTCTTCCAATAAATCGATTCGAGATTAAGTTAAAGAATAACAAATATGAAAATAAGGGCCAGCACTCGTAAAATTTGTGAAAAATGTCGATTGATCCGTAGACGGGGTCGAATTAGAGTAATTTGTTCCAATCCAAGACATAAACAAAGACAAGGATAATAATATTTCCACAAAAAAAGAAGGCTTTCTATTCTAAGAAAACGGGTGTAAAAATAAATTTATATTATATTATAATTTTTAATTTACTTTAAATTTTTAATTTACTTTAATAAATTTACTTTAAATTAAATAAATTAAAAAATTCTATTTAAAAAAATAAATAATAAATATATAAAATATAATAAAATATAAATAATAAATATATAAAAAAATTATAAATAATAATAATATATAAAAAAATTATATATAATTGATATAGAATTATATATAATTAATATAGAAATAATTAATATAGAATAGAAAAAATAGAATATAAATGAATATAGAAAAATAGAATATTCATTCTAATCAGAAAAGCAACAAAGTCAAAAAGGATCTCTTTTTAACATGAAATGAATATGAATGATATACACCAAATGGATATGGATATATATATTGGATAGATCGGACTTATATTTTTATTAGAAACTTATATTTTTATTAGAAAAAAATATCCATACATATATATATCGGACTTATATTATTATATTTCAAAAATCATAAAAAGATAATAAAATATGGCAAAACCTATACCAAAAATTGGTTCACGTAAAAATGGACGTATTGGTTCGCGTAAGCATGCGCGTAAAATACCAAAGGGAGTTATTCATGTTCAAGCTAGTTTCAACAATACCATTGTAACTATTACAGATGTACGGGGTCGGGTGATTTCTTGGTCCTCCGCCGGTACTTGTGGATTTAGGGGTACACGAAGGGGGACACCATTTGCCGCTCAAACCGCAGCAGCAAATGCTATTCGGACAATAGCGGATCAAGGTATGCAACGAGCAGAAGTCATGATAAAAGGTCCCGGTCTCGGAAGAGATGCGGCTTTAAGAGCTATTCGTAGAAGTGGTATACTATTAAATTTTATACGAGATGTAACTCCTATGCCACATAATGGATGTATGTCCCCTAAAAAAAGACGTGTGTAAAACTAAAAATAAACATTGAAGAGATTTCAAGAGAAATAAATAATTCATTCAAGAATTTGATCAAAATAAAATTACTATGGTTCGAGAGAAAGTAAGAGTATCTACTCGGACACTACAGTGGAAGTGTGTTGAATCAAGAGTAGACAGTAAGCGTCTTTATTATGGACGCTTTATTCTGTTTCCACTTATGAAAGGCCAAGCCGATACCATAGGCATTGCAATGCGAAGAGTTTTGCTCGGAGAAATAGAAGGAACATGTATCACACGTGCAAAATCTGAGAAAATACCACATGAATATTCTACTATAGTAGGTATTCAAGAATCAGTCCATGAAATTTTAATGAATTTGAAAGAAATTGTATTGAGAAGTAATCTGTATGGAACTCGGGACGCGTCTATTTGTGTCAAGGGTCCTGGATATGTAACTGCTCAAGACATCATTTTACCACCTTCTGTTGAAATCGTTGATAATACACAACATATAGCTAACCTAACAGAACCTATTAATTTTTATATTGGATTACAAATCGAGAGGAATCGCGGATATCGTATAAAAACACTAAATAACTTTCAAGACGGAAGTTATCCTATAGATGCTGTATTCATGCCTGTTCGAAACGCAAATTATAGTATTCATTCTTATGTGAATGAGAATGAAAAACAAGAAATACTTTTTCTCGAAATATGGACAAATGGAAGTTTAACTCCTAAAGAAGCTCTTTATGAAGCCTCCCGAAATTTGATTGATTTATTTATTCCTTTTTTACATGCAGAAAAAGAAAACTTAAATTTAGACAACAATCAACACAAAGTTACTTTACCCCT